CGCCGTGACACGTTCACTAAAAAAAAATCCTTTTGTAGCTAATCATTTATCGATAAAAATGGAAAAACTCAACATGAGGGAAGAGAAAAAAATAATAGTAACTTGGTCTAGGGCATCCACTATTATACCCACAATGATCGGCCATACAATTGCCGTTCATAATGGAAAAGAGCATTTACCCATTTATATAACAGATCGTATGGTGGGTCATAAATTGGGAGAATTCGCACCTACTCTAACTTTTGCAAGACATGCGAAAAGCGATAATAAATCTCGTCGTTAATTTTGATAATCTTCATATATAAATAAATTATAAAAAATTTTTATAACATAAAAATTCAAGCAAGATGAATTGGGGGATAACCTTATGATAAAGAGAAATAACTTACGTTCAAGTACAGAAGTCAAAGTTTTAGCTCAACATATACGTATGTCTGTTTTCAAAGCACGAAGAATTATTGATCAGATTCGTGGACGTTCGTACGAGGAAACACTTATGATACTGGAACTCATGCCTTATCGAGCATCTTATCCTATTTTGAAATTGATTTTTTCTGCAGCAGCAAATGCTCGTCATAACATGGGCTTGAACGAAGCTGATTCATTCATTAGTAAAGCTGAGGTCAATGGGGGTACTATTGTAAAAAAGTTAAGACCGCGGGCTCGGGGGCGTAGTTATCCGATAAAAAGGCCTAGTTGTCATATAACAATTGTATTGAAGGATAAATCTAAATTAAATTATTTTTAGATTCATCTTTCAATAAAAAAATATGGATCGAAAGATAATATAAATATAATAGAAAAATATGGGACAAAAAATAAATCCACTTGGTTTCAGACTTGGTACAACCAAAAGTCATCATTCCTTTTGGTTCGCACAACCAAAAAATTTTTCTGCAGGTCTACAGGAAGATGAAAAAATACGGAATTGTATCAAGAACTATGTACAAAAAAATAAGAGAGCATCCTCGGGTTTTGAAGGAATTGCACATATAGTAATTCAAAAAAGAATTGATTTGATCCAAGTAATAATCTATATTGGATTCCCAAATTTATTAATAGAGGGCCGAACACGAGGAATCGAAGAATTACAGATGAATGTACAAAAAGAGTTTCACTCCGTGAACCGAAGACTCAACATTGCTATCACAAGAATTGAAAAACCTTACGGACACCCTAATATTCTTGCGGAATATATAGCCTTACAATTAAAAAATAGAGTTTCGTTTCGAAAGGCAATGAAAAAAGCCATTGAATTGGCTGAACAAACAGATACAAAAGGAATTCAAGTGCAAATTGCAGGGCGTATCGACGGAAAAGAAATTGCACGTGTTGAATGGGTCAGAGAGGGTAGGGTTCCCCTACAAACAATTCGCGCTAAAATTGATTATTGTTCTTATACAACTCGAACTATCTATGGGGTATTAGGTATCAAAATTTGGATATTTGTGGACGACAAATAATGGACTCTTATTTCTCTTGCCATTGTGGCCGGCAATAAAACAAAAAACGACAAACTGTTTCATTCTTTTTCTAAAAAAAAAAATGAACAATTCTAATTCTATAAGGCTGAATAAAAATTCAAATTCGATTGACCATTTAGTATAATTGCTATGCTTAGTGTGTGACTCGTTAGTTTTTCTTTAGAGTTTATAGTTTCGTTGAGGTTCAAAAAAAAAAAAGGCTGAACTCTACTATATAACTTAGTAACCATATAAACTAATAACCAACTTATTGCTTCGTATTGTCGAGATTCCAAGAAACAGTCACTATATGACTGGATCAATCATATAGTTGTAGCAACTGCAATTTTTTCCATAAAAAAGAAATATAAATCTGATTATCGGTTGTAAAGCAAAAATAAAGGGATGTGGATAAATGGAAAGATGATAGAAAGTAAAGAACAAAAATATCAATGATATATGATTCCAATACGTATGTATGGTCTATGAATCATTTCAAAAATCAAAAACGGCAGTGTGATAAAGCATCAATACTGACAAAAGAGCCTTGGGTTAATCAAAACTGAGGAGATTAACTCGGGAACGAGTTTCGTCGGGGGCTCCATTGCAGCGGTCAGGCCTAACCATTAATGGAGAAGCTATTGGAACGACAGAACCCATGAATACATAGGATTCTATTGAAAAGGAATCCTAATAATTCAATTCATTGGGTAGGATGGCGGAACACGCCAAGAACAAATTTATTTTTTCGGAAAGGTCGTGGATTGACCTCCCGAATGAAAGAGTCAATATTCGCCCGCGAAACCTTTTTTTTTTATTGGATTACAATATTTTAGCCCGATTCGATAGGAGTAATTCGTTATGTTATAAAAAAAGAGGAAGCATTATCTATATAAAATAAATATACACGCCCATCTGTATATCTTCTATATATAGCTTACTAGATAACCTCAATAAATCCCATTACATTAGATTACATAAATGTATCCATTTATTAAATACATATGTATCCGTAATATTATTGAATTGGAATCATTTCATTCGCGAGGAGCTGGATGAGAAGAAACTCTCATGTCCGGTTCTGCAGTAGAGATGGAATTAAGAAACAACCATCAACTATAACCCCAAAAGAACCAGATTTCGTAAACAACATAGAGGAAGAATGAAGGGAATATCTTGTCGAGGCAATCATATATGTTTCGGCAAATACGCTCTTCAGGCACTTGAACCCACTTGGATCACGGCTAGACAAATAGAAGCAGGACGAAGAGCAATAACACGATATGCCCGTCGGGGTGGAAAAATATGGGTACGTATATTTCCCGACAAACCTGTTACAGTAAGACCTACAGAAACGCGTATGGGTTCAGGTAAGGGATCGCCTGAATATTGGGTATCCGTTGTTAAACCGGGTCGAATACTTTATGAAATGGGCGGAGTATCAGAAACTATAGCTAGAGCAGCTATTAAAATAGCTGCGTGCAAGATGCCTATAAAAACTCAATTCGTTATTGCAAGATAGGGATATAGAAATCAAAAAAGTATATTAAGGACAAAACCACGGGTTTATATTTATGGACAGACAATATTTCTTTTTTCCTTCATCCTTTGCATTGAAATAACAGATAAAAAAAAATGATATGATTCAACCTCAGACCCTTTTGAATGTAGCAGATAACAGCGGGGCTCGAAAATTGATGTGTATTCGAATCATAGGCGCTGGCAATCACCGATATGCTCATATTGGTGACGTGATTGTTGCTGTAATTAAAGAAGCAGTACCCAATATGCCTCTAGGAAGATCAGAAGTAATTAGAGCTGTAATTGTGCGTACATGTAAAGAACTTAAACGTGACACCGGTATGATAATACGATATGACGACAATGCCGCGGTTGTTATTGATCAAGAAGGAAATCCAAAAGGAACTCGAGTTTTTGGCGCGATCGCCCGGGAATTGAGACAGTTGAATTTTACTAAAATAGTTTCATTAGCCCCCGAGGTATTATAAATATACTAGTGGATTAGACCATAGTAGGATATCTGAACCAGTAGATTGTGTTTCACGCATATACTTTGTAATATAATAATATTAATAATGTAATATAATAATTCAATAAAAAATCAAAATAAAACAAAGAAAAAACATGTTGATTATATCAAAATTAGGGGTAACAATAATTATAGTTCGTCATGGGTAAAGATACTATTGCCGATATAATAACTGCTATAAGAAATGCTGACATGGAAAAAAAAGGAACAGTTCGAATAGCATCTACTAATATCACCGAAAACATTGTAAAAATACTTCTACGAGAAGGTTTTATTAAAAACGTTCGAAAACATCAGGAAAATAACAAATATTTCTTGGTTTCAACCCTGATCCATAGAAGGACTAGGAAAGGAATATATAGAACCATTTTAAAGCGTATCAGCCGACCTGGTCTACGAATTTATTCCAACTATCAACGCATTCCTAAGATTTTAGGCGGGATGGGGATTGTAATTCTTTCCACTTCTCGCGGTATAATGACAGATCGAGAAGCTCGACTAGAACGAATTGGGGGAGAAATTTTGTGTTATATATGGTGATTCTCCCCTTCTGGTATACTAATCTTATCTCGAACTTCCATTTTATTCGTGAAATAGAGAGGAAAAGCGAGTTATATAACCCTTCCTCCATTAGTTGATACTTCAAGGGGGTTGCCTGGAATGAAAGAAAAAGAACAAAAATGGATTCATGAGGGTTTAATAACCGAATCACTTCCCAACGGCGTGTTCCGGGTACGTTTAGATAATGAGGATCTAATTCTAAGTTATGTTTCAGGGAAAATCCGACGCAGTCTTATACGAATACTACCAGGAGCTAGAGTAAAAATCGAAGTAAGTCGTTATGATTCAACCAAAGCAAAGGGCGTATAATTTATAGACTTCACAACAAAGATTCGAACGAGTAGTTATTAAAAAAAAAAAAATTCCGTTTGTCGAGATACAATTCGAAGTTAACAAAATTAAGAAATTTATTTTCTTCCAAGTAGTAAATTCAGAATTGAATTAGGGTAAGGAATGAGAAATATGAAAATAAGAGCTTCTGTTCGTAAGATTTGTGAAAAGTGTCGACTGATCCGTAGGCGCGGGCGAATTATAGTGATTTGTTACAATCCGAGACATAAACAGAGACAAGGATAATCTTTTTGAAAAACTTTCTTTTCTAAAGTAAAGGAAGGATCCGTGTAAAAAGAAAGGATTTAACATGAAATGGATATCTCCGTATCTTTCTGTATATTTCTGACTCATATTTATGAGATGATAAAATATGACAAAACCTATACCAAGACTTGGTTCTCGTAAGAATGGACGCCTTAGTGCTCGTAAGAATGGACGTAGAATACCAAAAGGAGTTATTCATGTTCAAGCGAGTTTCAACAATACTATTGTAACTGTTACAGATGTGCGAGGTCGGGTGGTATCTTGGGCCTCCGCCGGCACTTCCGGATTCAAAGGCACAAGAAGAGGGACACCCTATGCTGCTCAAGCAG